ATTGTACCTTCTTCAAATTCTACTAATTCGCCCGCCATTACTTCATCAAGACCATAAATACGAGCAATGCCGTCGCCTACTTGAAGGACGGTACCGGTATTTACAATCTTTACTTCTCTATTATATTGTTCAATTCGTTCACGGATAATATTACTAATTTCATCAGCTCTAAGAGTTACCATGAGTATTTCTTAATTATTTTGTGTAGAAAAAAATAATGCCTAGAGGAGAAGTGCTAATCAGTTATTTCTTTCATCGCCCCAAACATGCCAATATTAGCACTGACGGTACGTAAATGTAACTCGTTGTTCAAACAACTATTCAGAGTTCCTAAAGCCCCCTGTAAGGCTTGTTGGAAAATCCGTTGTCGTACTTGATTAATTGCCCTTTGTTGTTCAAAATGAATGGTTTCGTTTTTATAATTTTCTAATTGTTCCAAGGTCTTATAAGTTGAATTAATCAAATTCAACTTTTCTTGTTCTATCTCAGAGTACCCAGTCACTCGAAACTGTTCTGCTTCGATTTTCACTTTCCGTAAACGAGCCCGGGCTTTTTCCAGCTGTTCAATCGCCCCGCTACGTAATTCTTCTGAATTTCGAATAGTATTCAAGATCCTCTGTTTTCGATTATCTAATAAATCGCTTAATGAAAGTAGATTATCTTTCCATTTATTTCAAAACTTCCATAATCCCTTCCCGAACCAAACATGAATCTTTCGATTCATTTGGCTCTCACGCTCAATTACTCCAATCATTTACTGTCAAATTTCCATAGCGTTTTTTTTAATGTAATGAGCCTATCCTCTCTTCTCTATTCATATTCAAAAATAAAAATCTCCAAACGATCCCTAATCCAAGACCAGAATAATATTCGGAGAACTCTTCTGACCAACCAAAAAATATGGAATTGTCAGCAAAGTTGTTTTTTTTTTCAAATCCAAAGAATTCTTCTTACTTTATACATTACATAGGTCACCGATTCAGCATTGGATAAAAAAAAAGAGTGTGATTATTTTTCACCAAAGGGTTTTAAATAATTTTATCGACATGAGTGTTCTATATCGAAAAAAAAATTGATCGTTTTGAAACCATTTCTGTATTATGTATTAAATTAACATAGTAGTAGAAAGAATACGTTGCTACATTTTGTTGGACTTCAACTGCTTTAGCTTTAACCATATTAATGGTTCTACATTATTGGTTAATAGAGAATCAAAATTGATTTACCAATGAATCACGAAATGCTATGGTTCTTAAATATGATTTATTAATTCAATTTATTCATAAGTAATTCGCGAGATCATGCACCTTTTATTTTGTGCTAGTTATAATGAAAAAAAGTGCAGCTGGTTCGGCCCAGCCGATTCTTGAAATAAACAACTCGCACACACTCCCTTTCCAAAAAAGATCAATACACCAAGCACTACACTTAGATTTATTGGATTTGTTGCTAAAATATCGGTATTAAACCCGAAACTCCCGGCAGATGGCCAGTGACCCAAGGAAAGGAAAGAATCGGTTACATTTTTCATACAATCTCCTCTTATAGATAAAATCAAAAATCAAATAGAGTTCTTTTTGTCTCACTTAAACACTTTTTCTATTTATTCTACATATTTTGATTTTTTTATATTTTAATTTATATATTTTATTCTTAATTATTTTATTAATTTCACTATTAAGTTCACTATTAAGAAAGGGTATAAACAGAATCAAAAATCTAGTTGATTTCGAAATGTGTATTTTTTTTTCAATAGGAAATTCCTAAGACTAATAACTAATAAGAAAATAATACTTATTAGATTAGAATCTTGGCCAGGTTTCATGTCAATTGCGGAATACTTGGTTTGTTGGAACACTCCCGAAAAAACTTAAAGGGGGGTTCCGTTGATAAAAACGGGAAGGAAGAAAGCGAATCGGTATACTAATTCCTCATCCTAAAATCTATCCTTCCCGGGTGTTAATGTCTCAACGAATAAGTAATTGTGGGAAGGGGGGTATTCATAGAATTCGAAAAAGCAAGTCCCCGGAAGAACAAAAAATACGTTTTTTTTTCTTTTATATTTTTTTATAGGATTACACAAAAGGATTCGCAAATAACAGCGCTAAGGCTACAACCAATCCATAAATTGTTAACGCTTCCATAAAAGCTAGACTAAGCAATAGAGTGCCTCGTATTTTTCCCTCCGCCTCGGGCTGTCTTGCGATACCTTCTACGGCCTGGCCCGCGGCAGTACCTTGACCAACTCCAGGTCCAATAGAAGCAAGTCCGACAGCTAATCCAGCAGCAATAACGGAAGCGGCAGAAATCAGTGGATTCATGATAAGTTCCTCATACAAAAATAAAAAAAAAAAATGGTTAATGATACAATCATCCAAGTAATGATGATTCAATAATATTAGTCCATCACTAAGATTGGCAGTTATTAGTTATTTCATATGAATGAATCTTAGTGATGGACTAATATTGGCAGTTATTAGTTATTTCATATGAATGAATC